GTTCCATACAGATTACTTCTCAATACAATTTCTTTCAAATTCATTAAAATTTCATGTATTGATTCTTGAATACCTACTATGGTGGAATATTCATGTGGTATTTTCTCAGATTTTGCACGTGTGATACATGTTCCCTCTATTTCTCCGAGCAAAATTCTTCGCATTGCAATGCCGATTGTCTCAGCTTGACCTTTCCTAAGTGGAGACAGAATAAAGCGTCCATAATAAAGACGCTTACTGTCTACTCTTGATTCAACACATTTCCACTGTAGTGTCCGAGTAGATACTTTTACTTGTTCTCCAATCATAGTTATATATTTTTATCAAAAATTGTTTATTTCTCTTGAAATCTATTTCTTTAATGTTTATTTTTAGTTTTACACACGTCTTTTTTTAGGGGACCTACATCCATTATGTGCCTTAGGCGTTGCATCCTTTATAAACTTTACTAGTATACTACTTTTATTAATAACTCTTAATGCTGCATCTCTTCCGGGACCCCTACCTTTTAGCATGACTGTTGCTCGTTGCATGCCTTGATCCGCTACTGTTCGAATAGCATTTGCTGCTGCGGTTTGAGCGGCAAATGGTGTCCCCCTTCGTGTACCCTTGAAGCCACACGAACCGGCAGAGGACCAACAAATCACCCGACCCCGTACATCTGTCACAGTCACAATGGTATTGTTGGAACTAGCTTGAAGATAAAAAACACCCGTTGGTATTTTACGAGGATGCTTACGCGAACCAATACGTCCTTTTTTACGTGAACCAATTTTTGGTATAGGTTTTGCCATATTTTATTATTTTAAAAATTAAAAAATATAAGTCCGAAATATATGGATATATCCATTTCCTGTCAAAAACGGATTCTTTACTATTTTCTATCTTAATTGTATTCTATTTCTACTAACTAAGATAGATTTGAAATATAAAGCAATAGATAATATTTGTTATAATATTTATAACATAGAATAGATTCTAATATAGAATAGAATCTATACTATATTTTTGTTTTGATTTAATATTTAAGTGAATTAACTATTAATATAAGACGATTTTTTTTATTTAAATATTTCTTGATTTGTGCATTCGGTACTTTCTTTCAAATAGAAAGCCCTTTTTTTGTTTTGTGAAAATATTATCCTTGTCTTTGTTTATGTCTTGGATTGGAACAAATTACTATAATTCGCCCTCGCCTGCGGATCAATCGACATTTTTCACAAATTTTACGAACAGAGGCTCCTATTTTCATATTTCTAATTCCTTAACTTTATGCCGAATCTATTTATTGGAAGAAAATAGGGTTTCCTTATTACATTTTATACTTTCCCGGTCATCGTATCATATACATATAAAAGAAGAGTACGTGGAATTTTCTTGGAAACATAGCCCAGAATCTTATTTAAATTCTATTTTTTCTATAAAGGAACCTGGAATATACCCTGAGAAGTGATTCAATAATTAAATCTTCATGAATTTTTTTCTTTCTATTCTAGTTAATAAAATCCTCTTTACACATTCACTAATGTATTAGGAGTAATTTTAGAAATCTGTGTTTTCGCTCTCCATTGACAAGAATGGATAGAAGTTTTTTATATAATTCGGATTCGGATATCAAATAAGAATATCTGAAAAATTACCATATATAACATAAAACTTCTCCGCCGATTCTTTCTAATCGAGCCTCTCGATCTGTCATTATACCTCTAGAAGTAGAAAGAATTACAATCCCCATACCTCCTAAAATTCTAGGAATTCGTTGATAGTTAGAATAGATTCGGAGACCTGGTGTACTGATCCTTTTTAAATTTAAAAACGTTTTAGATGATCCTTTCCTATTTCTTCTATATCGTAGAGTTAAAACTAAAAAGTGTTTGTTGTTTTCCCGATGTTTTCTGACGTTTTCAACAAAACCCTCTCGTAAAAGTATTTGAACAATGTTTTCGATAATATTAGTAAGTGGTATTTGAACTGTTCTTTTTCTATTCATGTCAGCATTGCGTATCAATGTTATTATATCAGCGATGGTATCCTTACCCATGATAAATGAAAATGATTGTTGTTCCTTACTTTCAATATAATCAACGTGCTCCCATTTTTTGATTCAATAAAATATCTAATTATTGAATATGAGAATATAATGAATACTTTAATACTATATATAAAATCTTATTCCAGTCTAATAGGATAATGTATATATATAGAAGATTCTCAAACTAAAAAAAATCAAAATGCGAATTATGAATTCTATTTTTTATAGAATTCATAATTCGCATTTTGATTTTGAATATATATATTTCATTTCTTTTTTTCTATCTATTATATTATATTATTATTTTTGAAATATTAATTACATAATTGAAATTATTAAATGATATACCCATATAATGATCTCGTATTATAATACCTCGGGTGCTAATGAAACTATTTTAGTAAAATTTAACTTTCTCAATTCTCGAGGTATTGCGCAAAAAATTCGAGTTCCTTTTGGATTTCCTTCTTTATCAATTACAACCGCAGCATTATCATCATATTTTATTATCATACCATTACTACGTTTGAGTTCTTTACAAGTACGTACAATTACAGCTCTGATCACTTCTGATCTTTCTAAAGGCGTATTTGGTACTGCTTTTTTAATTACAGCAACAACAATGTCACCAATATAAGCATACCGTCGATTACTAGCTCCTATGATTCGAATACACATCAATTCGCGAGCTCCACTATTATCGGCTACATTTAAATAGGTTTGAGGTTGAATCATATCATTTTTTTTTTATCTTTCAGTCAAAAAGTTGAAGTAAAAAAAATATTCTGTGTTCAAAAAAAAAGAAACCCACAATTGCAATTTTTTTCATACTAAAGACCTCTTTCCTTCGAATGATTATTCTGAAAGAATGAATTGAGTTCGTATAGGCATTTTCGATGCTGCTATTGAAATAGCTTTTCTAGCTATAGTTTCTGAGACCCCACTCATTTCATAAAGTATTTTGCCGGGTTTAACGACAGCTACCCAATATTCGGGAGATCCCTTTCCCGAACCCATACGCGTTTCGGTAGGTCTTACTGTAACAGGTTTGTCTGGAAATATGCGTACCCATATTTGTCCACCCCGACGGACATTTCGTGACATTGCCCGGCGCCCTGCTTCTATTTGTCTAGATGTGATCCAAGCGGGTTCAAGTGCCTGCAGAGCATATTTGCCGAAGCAAATACGATTACCTCGATAGGCTTTTCCTTTCATTCTTCCTCGATGTTGTTTACGGAATCTGGTTCTTTTAGGGTTATAGTTGATGGTTGTTTCTCAATTCCATCTCTATTACAGAACCGTACATGAGATTTTCACCTCATACGGCTCCTCACGAATGAATCGATTAAAAAATATTTAACCGATAACAAAATATACAATAACATACATGTTGATCTATTAGAAATTTGTATATCTTGCTTTGATATATATTGTTTTGGTATAAGATTCTAACGAATCTGTATTTGTCTTTTCTTTTTATTATCGTATCGGATTGGAAAACATTTTGAAATAAAAAAAAAAGAAAAAAAATTATCGCGGGCGAATATTTACTCTTTCATTATCAATTTCAGATGGAATGTAGGGTTAGTCCACAATTCCTCAAAAAACATAGTTTCTTCCGCCATCCCACCTAATGAATTATTAAGATTTGTTTTTACTTAAAAAAAAATTATCTTAGGTATTCACAGGTTCCGTCGTTCCCATCGCTTTTCGATTTATGGTTAGGTCTAAATTCTACAATGGAGCCTCTTTAATATTAATAAAATTTTATTATTTATTTTATTCTTTTTTGTTGAATCAACCTTCTCAGTTTGATTGATTCGCGGCTCTGGATTTGTTTATTCTAGGAATATATATATATTCCATCCATTATGGATGAATTTTTAATATGGATGCTTTATTACACTACCTTTTATGAGATGACCCATAGACCTTTACATATTAGAATTCTATATCATTGATATCTTTTTTTCTCTCTTTCTTTCACCTCTTCGTTTATCTGTATATTCTTATTGCTTTACAACTCATAATCAGATTCGTTTTTATTTCCGTTTTCAGTTGCTATAATTATATAACCACATATATCTTTATTTTTTTGGACGGGTTCTTTATATCCAGATAATGCAAAGCGATGAGTAGGTTATTAGTTCTTTAGTTCTTTATTAAAAAATTCGTAGAATTTTTGTTTTAATTGAACCACTCTAAAAAAACCAACGAGTCGCACACTAAGCATAGCAATTCCTTCACTATAAAATAATTATTAAAATTTTTTATTGAATCTTATAAAATTTGTCATTTATTCTTTTGGAATAAGAATATATTCAGAATTCCTCATTTTTTGTTTTATCCAAAGATGGAAGCTTAAAGATACGGAAAAGTTTATTATTCTTTGTTTAGAAATATCCAAACTTTGATCCCTAATACCCCATAAATAGTTCGAACTGGATAAGAACAATAATCAATTTTAGCTCGAATGGTTTGTAGAGGAACCCTACCTTCTCTGATCCATTCTACACGTGCAATTTCTTTTCCGTCGATACGTCCCGCAATTTGTACTTGAACTCCTTTTGTACCCGCCTGTTCAGCTAATTCAACAGCTTTTTTGATTGCTTTACGAAACGGAATTCTATTCTTTAATTGTCCGGCTATAAATTCTGCAAGAATATTAGGGTCTCTATAAGCATTTGGAATTCTTCTAATTGCAATGTTGAGTTTTCGGTTCATCAGTTTTTTTTGCACATTTATCCGTAATTCTTCGATTCTTCGAGGCTTACCCTCGATTAATAACTCGGGAACTGCCATATAGATTATGACTTGAATCAGATCGGTTCTTTTTTGAATCTTTATCCGTCCAATTCCCTCTACATCAGAGGATATTCTTATCGTTTTTTGTATATAATTCTTGATACAATCTCGTATTATTTTATCTTCTTTTAGATTCTCGGAATAATCTGTTGGTTGTGCAAACCAAATAGAATCATGACTTTGAGTTGTACCGAGTCTGAAACCAAGCGGATGTATTTTTTGTCCCATAATTCCTCACTACTCTATATAAAATGATACGACTTATTTTTCTACTTTTTTATCTTTTTGTTATATATCTTTATGACTCATTGACTTAGTTCGTTGAAATTTAGATTGTGACTAGCATTTGCTGCTGCAGAATAAACCAATTCAAAAAAAATGTTAACGACGAGATCTATTATCATTTTTCGCATATCCTAGGACGTTTCGAGTAGGTGAAAATTCTCCCAATTTATGGCCTACCATACGATCTGTTATATAAATAGGTAAATGCTCTTTTCCATTATGGATAGCAATAGTATGCCCAATCATTGTAGGTATAATGGTAGATGCTCTCGACCAAGTTATTATTATTTCTTTTTCTCCTGTTGTGTTAAGCTTATTAATTTTTCTTAATAAATGATTCGCTACAAAAGGATTTTTTTTTAGTGAACGTCCCATAGTTAATTTTTCCTCTTATATTTGAAAAAATAAAATCATATTCTTTAATGTCATAGTAAATCACTCTTTTATTTTTTTTATTTTGTATTGTAATTGGAAAGACGAAGAAACAAATTCGATTTTATCTACTCTACTATTTATACTGTCTACTCTAAGACTATTTACTACGGCGACGAAGAATCAAATTATCACTATATTTATTCCTTTTTCTACTTCTTCTTCCAAGTGCAGGATAGCCCCAAGGAGTTACGGGTTTTTTTCTACCAATTGGGGCCCTCCCTTCACCACCCCCATGGGGATGGTCTACAGGGTTCATTACTACTCCTCTTACTACAGGGCGCCTACCTAGCCAACGTTTAGATCCGGCTTTGCCCAAACTTTTCTGGTTTACCCCAACATTCCCCACTTGTCCGACTGTTGCTGAGCATTTTTTAGATATCAAACGGACCTCTCCAGAAGGTAATTTTAATGTTGCGGATTTCCCCTCTTTTGCAATCAGTTTCGCTACAGCACCTGCGGCTCTAGCTAATTGTCCACCCTTTCCGGGTGTTATTTCTATATTATGTATGGCCGTGCCTAAGGGCATATCGGTTGAAGTAGATTCTTCTTTTTGATCAATCAAAATCCCTTCCCAAACTGTACAAGCTTCTTCCAAAGCATACAGCTTTCTGGATGTAGATAATGATATCTATACAGATGGATCTTCTATCTCGTAGAATTCTTATTCTTATATATATACGGCATAATGGCGCATGAGTGGATATATTTCTCATATAGGAATCCAAATCTGCATCTGCCGAATCACTCGTGTTATGATCTTCTACATCCTAGGTCTTCGCGTTCCTTCATCTGGCTTATGTTCTTCATGTAGCATTCAGACCGAATGACTCTATGAAATTACGTCGCTACTTCCACATAGTACGGGTAACGTAGGAGACATTTCTATTTATCCCTGGGGGAATCCTTAGAATTACCACAGCTTAGCTTTCAATTCGCCTCTGACCATCAAATGAAATGTGAATAACCCTTGTCTCCTCCCCTCTTTGAAACGAGTGTCGCTTCTTGTTTTGTCGGTGCTTGAAACAATTTTGTCTTCTCCATATTACTATATCTCTTGGGTCAATAATTTTATATGAGGAACTACTGAACTCAATCACTTGCTGCCGTTACTCTTCAGTTTTCTGTTGAAGTCTATCCTGTAGAGGTCCTCCAATTGGATCAGTGATCGATTTCTAGGTTTCGCTGTAAACCTAATTGGTTACTTCCAATTACGTAAATCAATAGTTCAAACCGCACTCAAAGGTAGGGCATTTCCCATTTTGATAGGAACTTCTGTACCATAAACAATGGTATCTCCAATTCTAGCCCCTCTCGGGTGTAAAATATATCTTTTCTCACCATCCCCATAGTGTATGAGACAAATGTATGCATTTCGATTAGGATCGTATTCTATAGTTACAATTCTACCATATATGTCTTTGTCATTCCGTCGAAAATCTATTTTCCGGTATAGACGCTTATGACCTCCCCCTCGATGCCCTGCGGTAATGATTCCTCTGGCATTTCGTCCTTTACTACAACGATGCTTTCCATAAATCAAACGATTTCGTGAATTGGATTTCACTTTACTGTCTACGGCTCCATTGCGTGTGCTCGGGATAGAAGTTTTGTATAAATGTATCGCCATGCTATGCTATTTAGTGTATTTTAATTGAAGTTCTTTTCTTTCTAAGAGGTGGAATAGAATAACCCGGTTGAAGCGTAATGATCATACGTTTGTAATGCATTGTATGTCCCTTAATAGATCGTACTCTTCTACCCTTTATCGGGAGTCTATGACTATTCATAGCTATTACCTTGACACCAAAGAAGAGTTCGACCCAATGCTTTATTTCTGTCCTAGTTGATCCCGATTCGACATTCAAAGTATATTGATTTTTCGCCAATAACCGAATACTTTTGTCTGTAAATACTGCATATTTTATTTCATTCATAAATAGATTTTCTTCCCTATGAGTTCTAGTCTCAATAAGACTACTAGTTTTTTTATTGTTCATATATATTTTTATATTTTATCGAATATACCACACCAATTCGTTATGTATGGATGATGAGATTCCATTGATACAGAGCCAATCGTTCTTTTTTCTCTGAGAGATGGTCTGGATTCAAATCCTACTGAGAGGTCCAGTAGAGATCCGAAATTATTCCAATTAATTTAATTAATAATAATATTAGAATATAGAAAATAGAAAATTATATATAATTATTTCAAATTTATATAATATATTAGTCTATTGAAAAATAGATTTCTATAATTTAAAAAAGAATATCGAATCTTTCTAATCTGATATCTAATATTTATATATTCTATTATATATTAGATGATTTTTTTATTAAGAATTGTATTGAATTTAATTCTAAAAAATTTTATTTATTAATTTGAATTGTTCGAATTGTATAATCATCAATTACTGACATTGGTAACCGGCCCAAAGCAATTTGATTATAATTCAATTCGTGACGATCATAAGTGGAAAGTTCATATTCTTCAGTCATTGATAAACAATTTGTTGGACAATACTCAATACAGTTCCCACAAAAAATACAGATTCCAAAATCAATACTGTAATTAAGCAATCGTTTCTTTCGAATATCAGTTTCCAGTTTCCAATCAACAACGGGTAAATCTATAGGACATACACGAACACATACTTCACAAGCAATGCATTTATCAAATTCAAAATGGATTCGACCGCGGAAACGTTCCGGTGTGATTAATTTTTCATAAGGATATTGAATAGTTACAGGTAAACGATTTGCGTGAGATAATATAATCATGAAACTTTGACCAATGTACCTTGCAGCTCGGACTGTTTGTTGACCATAATTCATGAACCCAGTTACCATAAGGAACATATCGTAAATATCTATGAATATTTTTGTTTTATTTCTTTCTCTTACATATAGAAGATCAATCTTTTTTTTATAGTGAAAACAATTGAGACGAAGTTGTTAATAATAGATTACCGAGAGAAATAGGTAAAAGAAATTTCCATCCAAGATTTAATAATTGATCCATTCTTAGCCTAGGCAAAGTCCATCTTGTTATGATGGAAACGAATAAGAAAAAATAAGTTTTAGCTAATGTAATAAAGAGATCAATTGTAGTTCCAAAAACTCCATATGTTTTATTTATTTCAAAAAACTCAGAAACGAATATGTACGGAATAGATATATTTGAACCGCCCAAGTAAAGAACTGTGACAAATAATGAAGAAATTAATAGGTTTAAATAGGAAGCAACGTAAAATAAACCAAATCTGATACCCGAATATTCTGTTTGATAACCTGCTACTAATTCTTCTTCCGCTTCTGGTAAATCAAAAGGTAATCTTTCACATTCTGCTAGCGAAGAAATTAAAAAAACGATGAAACCCATAGGTTGACGCCACAAATTCCATCCCCAACAACCATATTTTGATTGCGCATCAACTATATCAACTGTACTTAAACTGTTAGATAATCCTAGTCGGTGATAACATTACTGTTCTCATCTCTATTACAGAACCGTACATGAAATTTGCACCTCATACGGCTCCTGGAAAGCCTTCCGTAAATCTAAGGACCGGGCCGATTCTTGATCTATTCTTGATATATCTCTAAGAGAGATAAGATTCAAATCTATCGGACGGTTCTGAATTAGACCAATTCAATTCTGTCTGTTAAAAATAATAAATTAAATAAGAAAGAGAAATTTTAATATTAATTAAATTAATATATTAAATAATAAAAGATACAAAAGGTACTTCGGAATTGATCTCATCCCTTAAAAATCCAATTTTGAATTTGTTGAGTAATAATAGAATTCTTCAATAAAATACTCTTTTAGAATTATCAATAACCCTCATCATTTTGAATTACGAAAAAGAATTACACATTAGTTTCTTAATTATGACATGAATTTTATCTCCATGAATATGGATATAAGAAATCAAAAACGAAAAAGTGATTTCCTTTTCGTTTTTGATTTCTTGTGTTTTTTTCGTTCCTATTCTTCTTTTTTTTGCTATGAAAAAGGGACTTAAAAAATTTCAAAGGATTTTTTCGTTCCTGATAGTAATTTATTTAATCAGTGGATGGAGGCATACTCTGGATCGGAATTGTGGGGAGTACTGCTTGATTTTTTCTACCAATTTAAAGCCCCAATTAGTATTCTTTTTCTATTATGCGTAAATTATCTTTTGGATAATTTACAAAATCTGCGTTACTAATCCTTTGTGTATCTTGGTGTTTCTAACCATCCACTCCTTTTTTTATTAACCCCCTTAATTTATTTTATGTTAATGCATCTATGATATGATAATGAATACAAATGGTAACTCAAACTCAATAAGGTTGGTCTTTTGAGCCCGCTTCAAAACAGGATGACTAATTATCCAATCTTGGGTTAGAATGGCCTCTTCGGTTTATAATTAACTTCATTCTTATACATAGAAAATGAGACTCAATATTTTTACTGCCACTTAAAATTTAAAATCATCATACTAACTTTTAACTATAAGTAATCTAGTATTCTGAAATTCTATTCAATAGAAGCTGTTTTATTTCACTCATATAACTATCTGATTTAGTTCTTCAATCCTAATTGTAGAAAATAAATAAAATTAATATAATGAAAGTATCTATTTAATTTAATTTATTCGACTCCTTTCCTATATAGTAGTATAAAGAGAGGAGGATAGCAATAGCATCGAATAGCGTTTTCTGTTTCAACGAATCGCACGTAGAGATATTGATAAGACACATAGAGTTAATGGTATTTCATAACTAATCGATTGAGCAGCAGCTCGTAGACCACCCAAAAAGGAATATTTATTATTCGACCCATATCCTGACATAAGAAGTCCAATGGGAGCAATACTCGAAATCGCAATCCATAAAAAAACACCTATATTGAAATCAGATAAAATAAAGTTATAGCCAAAAGGAATTACTGAATAGCTTAGTAGAATTGATATGACTGATATGGATGGTCCAATACTGAATAAACGAATATCTCCCCTAGATGGAATAAGATTTTCTTTGAAAAGTAGTTTTGTTCCGTCTGCTAGAGCTTGAAGAACTCCAAAAGGACCGGCGTATTCGGGTCCAATGCGCTGTTGTATCCCTGCAGATATTTCTCTTTCTAACCATACAATTGCTAGTACACTTATTGCGATTCCCAATATAAGAATCAAAATAGGTACAAGTACCCATAGAATTCCATAGACCTCATTGAAAGATTCCAATCCGGCAAAAGAATGGATATCTTGGATTTCCGTTGTATCAATAATCATTTCAACGATCAATTTCTCCCATAATGATATCTATGCTACCTAGTATTGTCATAATATCAGCCAATTTCATTCTCTTAACTAATTGAGGAAGAATTTGCAAATTGATAAAACCTGGTGGACGAATTTTCCATCTCCAAGGAAAACCATTCTGATCTCCTATTAGAAAAATTCCTAATTCTCCCTTGGGAGCCTCAACTCTTACATAAAGTTCTTGTTTCGGCAATTCAAAAGTAGGAGACGATTTTTTACCAATGAATCGATATTCAAAATCATTCCAGTTTGGCTCCTTTTCTCTCTCAAAGCAGCGGATTTCTAAATTTTCATATGGCCCGCCGGGAATTCCTTCCAAAGCCTGCTGAATAATTTTAATGGATTCCATCATTTCACCAATTCGAACTAAATAACGAGCTAAGGAATCTCCTTCTTTTTGCCATTGAACTTCCCAATCAAATTCCTCGTAACACTCATAATTATCAACTTTACGTAGATCCCATTCTATTCCGGAAGCCCGAAGCATCGGTCCGGATAAACCCCAATTTATTACTTCCTCTCTACCAACAACACCTACTCCCTCAACCCGTTCTAAAAAAATTGGATTTCGCGTAATAAGGTTTTGATATTCAACAACCCTTGTTAAAAAATAATTGCAGAAATCAAAACATTTATCTATCCAACCATAAGGTAGATCGGCCGCTACTCCTCCGATACGAAAAAAATTATGCATCATTCTCATACCTGTCGCAGCTTCAAATAGATCATATATTAATTCTCTTTCTCTCAAAATATAGAAAAAAGGGGTTTGTGCACCAATATCTGCCATAAAAGGTCCCAGCCATAGTAGATGAGAAGCTATACGACTTAACTCTAACATAATTACTCGGATATAGCTGGCTCTTTTAGGTACTTGAATATTTCCCAATTGTTCCGGTCCGTTTACGGTTATTGCTTCTGTGAACATAGTAGCTAAATAATCCCAACGTGTTACATAAGGCAGATATTGGATAATTGTCCGGTTTTCCGCAATTTTTTCCATCCCTCTGTGTAAATAACCCAATATGGGTTCACAATCAATAACATCTTCACCATCCAGAGTCACAATAAGTCGAAGAACACCATGCATTGATGGGTGCTGAGGCCCCATATTGACTATCATGAGGTCTTTTCTTGTAGCTGGGACATTCATAGGTTTTTCCTCGATTCATTCTTCCATGAATCGTAAAAAAAAAAGTTCATCTAAATTCACGATATAATAAATCGAATAATTGAAAATGACTCTTGAAATTAACGAATTTGTGACTCCCTAATATTCAACTGATTTATTAATTTTTTATAACGTATTCGATTTTTCTTTGCCAAATATGACAGTAGTCGTTGTCGTTTTCCCAGAATTTTACGTAAACCTCTTTGAGATAAATAGTCTTTTCGGTGTAATTCAAAATGTGAAGTAAGTTTTCGTATCTTGTTAGTGAAATTGATTACTTGAAATTCAACTGATCCAGGGTTTTCTTCTTCTTTTTTGATAACAGGTATAAATCTAAATGAATTTTTTCTCATAAAATAAAATGAAAGCTTTCCTCTCCCCCTCCTTTTTGATAGATATTTTTATTGATCAGTAATAGTAATTACACTAATTTTTAATTTTTTATATTATTAATTATCTTAATTTACTTACAAATTATGAATTTCTTTTTTTTTTTCAAATAAAAGAAATTACTATGCTTAAGCAATCCAATTCAAAAATCTATATAAATACTATATTTATGGATTCACAAAATAAAAAATTTTATTGTCTATTGTATACTTAAAAAAAATAAGACGATTTTTTTGATTCATTTTTCTACCTAATATCATTAAATTAGTATCAATGATGCGTGTGCGCATTTATAAATATATATTTTATTTATTTATTTATATATATCTTATCTTCACATATCTGATATGTGAAGATAAGAAATTACTCTATTCTAATATTCTAAATAGAAGATAAATGGGAAGATTATCAATCAATTTTTCAATCGCGGATACATATGTATCCTTAATATACTGAAACGGCTTCCATTCTGGGTATCAAACCAATAGCGATTTATACAAGCTAAATCTTCTAATCTATAATTTGGCCAAAGAAAGAATTTTAAATTCATTAGTTTTTTTGTTTCTATATCAAGATCTTTATTTTTAGCCAAAACATGACAGCCAGTATTTATTTTATTCTCATTGGAATTTATTGTCTTTCTAGTATTTCTAGGATTCAAACAAATTAGAATTCTCAATTCTCTACGGCGTCTGTTGGACAAAAGATTTTCAGGAACAAATAAATCATTATGATTTTTATCTTTATTCTTTTTATCAACACGACTTTTTTCTGGATTTCTTTTAAAAATTTGGCGCTTATTCTTATGAATCAACGATAGGCTTATGGTTTGATACATAAAAAATTGTTCATAGTTTTTTCTAGCCAGACGAACAGGTTCCACAGAAAATATTTGTTTGTCAACCCAGTCTTGAGGGTCACTAAATCTTGTTACATCCGTATAATCCTGAATCCCCATAGTATCTAGATTTATATCTCCCTTTTTTATACACAGTATAAAAAATTTTTTTAGATTTTTCAATCTAACCAGGAGACAATAATATTTGACCTGATCCATTATTTCTTCGTCTAGGGAAGTATCAAAGTTCACATGAAAACCTAAATACTTGTCTATTAAGAAATCCTGTTCTCCCCTTATATCGTTGTAGTAGTCATTTCGATCTATATTTATATCCATGTCTTCATCTTGATCATATATACTGTTATAACGATTTTGCCCGTCTGATCCTTCAGAAGCTTTGTCTGATCCTTCAGAAGCTTTGTCTGATCCTTCAGAAGCTTTGTCTGATCCTTCAGAAGCTTTGTTTGCGAGAGAGAAACCTACTGGAATCGCATCTGCTTCTTCTGTTGCTCTTTTTGGAATGTTGAACTTGAACCCGAAATTAATTTGAAGAGATTCTTCTTTTCCATAAAAAGGGAAAAAAAGGGATTTTATTGGTACGGTCCAAGGATTCTTCTGATATGCATCATAAAATATTGATAATTTCGAAAAGAACCAAAATTTCGGATTCGATTTCGGATTCGATTTCGGATTCGATATAGAACGATTTGGTATTTTTACATTCATTACCATCCAATCAAAATACTTTCTATCCAGATTTTTTTCCATAATAGCATCTTCTGCTAGATAATTTTTGATAGAGATATCGCCCGTTATATCAAAAAATTCTTTTTTACATGTGTTGTCATTATAAGAAATGGTTTGGTTTTTGTTTGTTTGGAATGGTGATCTATATCCATAAGTATATGAAGATTTCTTATCCGCATAATTAAGATATTTATATGACAAAAGATCATATCTATATTGTTTTTTAATTTTTTTTTGAAAATCTAATAAGTCCACCTTTTCGTTTTTGTCAAAATCTAATAAGTCCACCTTTTCGTTTTTGTAAAGAATTAATCGGGTTTTGTCATAGGAATCATAGTGGGTTAAATCTTTATTTTGAGCCACACGATGTTTATTGATTCTATTTCTCCAGTTTTGTAATCTTGACCATCTGCTCTCAGGTAAATCATATTGATAATGAAGCTTTAACCAATTTGTCCATTGATTCATTACAGAATGGGGACGGTTCTTATGTCTTAATTTTGAATTAAATATTCCTTGTATTCTAAAAAAATAATTCTTTATTTCATTCTTAAGAAAAAAAGATCTTTCATGAGATTCAAAAATAGATCTTAACTTATACTTATATCCGTTAATAACTTGGATTTGTGATAATTTAAAAAATACATATGCTTGTGACAAAGAAGATACGTCACAAGAATTCTCTGAATTCGTATTCGTAATATTACAAGATTTGTGTATAATTGACATAAATGGAATTATACTTTGATTTGTTTTATCAATTCTTTCTGCATTTGTTTTTTTATTGGAATTTGATTTATTTACAATCTTTTTTGTTGATTCAAGAAAAGGTTGTATATTGATCCTAGGAATACGAATGATACATAAAAGGATATCGATGTATATCCTTTCCATGAAAAATTTGAAAAAAGAATATGATTTACGGGTTAATCGAACAATTCTTCTTTGTAATATTTTCAAAATATTTTTTTGTAATTCGAATCTTTTAGCATCATAAGTTGTTTTGTTAGAATTCAAATTTTTCTCTGAAGTTATAACCTCCCCTTCGTTTGTCATTTTTTCTATTTCTGTTATGATTATCTTTGTTTTAACATTAAGATCTTTTATCCTTTTTTCTGTCAATGAACTATTTGTCCAATTCATAGAGTGAATTATAACGGGTGATTCGTAAATCATTGGATCATTCTTACTGATTGTTGAATTTTTGTTGTTTTCACTCAATTCATATATATTTTTGAATCTAAATAGAATACTTTTGATGTTCCATTTTCCTATTTCTTTTAAGATAGTTCCAAACCATTTTTTTCTTTCATTTAAAACTTGTAGAACTAAAAAAAAACGATTTTTGAAATTTTTTGTCAATTGTTTTTTAATTTTTTTAAAAATGGGACCCAAAAATGAAAATGGATTGGGGACAATAATATCAAGATATGATTCCACTTGTGTTCCACAAGCTGTTAAAAACCAGAAGTTTTTTTTTTTTTTCAGTAGATCTTTTTTTTTTTCAGTAGATCTTTTTTTTTTTTCAGTAGATCGTAGCTTAGATTTGTGCCAAGGTTTCAGAACAAAAGGAGATAAGATCCTTATCTGAAGACCCTCTGTGAACCAGTTTTTTGGAAATTCTTTGTGGGATACTGGAATGCCCTGATAGGTGCATTTAATATGCACTTCTTTTCTCCAATGCCTAAAATCTTCTGACCATTCGGGATATTGAAATAATAGTATACGAATTATATTTTTTATTATTATCAATGAAGGTATTATAATATATTTTCTAAGAATTGATTGGAATATTATTACAAAGCTTCTAAGTATTAGACCATATAGAATGTTCTCCCAGGCTTCTTCTATTTCTCTAAGTCTTCTTTCGTCGTTGTCTTTTTTTTCCTCTTTTTCAAACTCTTCTCTCTTTTTCTGATAAGCCAAAAATTCTGAATTGTCTTCACCTGGTTTCCTGAAATATTCTTTCAAATGTTGGGATAGAGCATTGAAAAGATCAGCCATAAAGAATTCTTGTATTTGGTCTAAAAAAAGGGGGGAATTGGCATCTCTTTGAAAGAATTTCCAAGTCACCATTTTACGCCTTAGAGTGCGCATAGATCCTTTGATTATTTCTCGGGAAAAATCCGGTTCGCGTGAATAATTTAGTATCGCCAACTCCACTTCGGTCTGATCAATAGAATCATTATCATCATTGTCATAAGTATCATTATTAGAAATATTAATACGCTCTTGAGAGTAATTCTCTGTTTGACTATTAAAAATCACTATACGTTGGGCGTTTCTGCAACGAATCTGAGATTCTGCTACCCCCTCCTCCGTCAGTTCCTCCAAGTCGTCGATTAAGCTGTATGACCATCTAGGAACTTTTTTACTGATTTCGTTTATTGTTTGATGGTCCGGATGAGTTTGAATTGCGTCCAAATCAGTTTGAATTGCGTCCAAATCAGTTTGAATTGCGTCCAATAAGAATTTTTTTTTTCTTTTTTTTTCTTCGGAATATATTTTTACTTCTTCATGTTCTGGAAATAAATAAAGTCTGTCAAAATTAAAACTTGATACTGATTTTTCCGAAAATTTACTTATTAAGTTAAAAAAAAAACCAATTTCATTTAATAAAGATTTTCTATCAAATGGATTTCTTTTCTGTTCCAATTCGGGATCTGGATAATGACTATTAATAGAAAGAAGGATACCGTGAATCTTATTGATCAAAATGGAATTAGTTGTGTAAGTTTCCTTTTTTTTTTGAATTGATGGTGAAAAGCTTTTTTGGATTTGTCCACGAAAGGATCCATTCAAGAAAGGATCATATATTTTAATTAAGTATTTGATTTTCTTCTTATCATTACACAATCTAATTCGGTTTTCTAATACATCCATAGGACGATATTTCTTATATTTCTTATCTAGAACTTTAGCCCTTTTATAAAATTCATTGCTTAGTTTCTTTCTTTTTTCTTTATTAGTGGAGCTCCAAGAATTAGACAATTCATTATAGGAGATTTGATCTCTTGTGAAGAGATCAATTTTTTTTTCCATGATTTTAAGAAAAGTAGATAAATTAGGTGGATACGTGAAAGATATTCTTTCTTTTCCATCACTTTGACATATATGAAAAAAAAATTGTGAATTTTCATTTCTTACGACATTTTCAAATTTATCATTTTTTATATATCGCAATGGACGAATCCATCGTTGATAATCGAAAAGAGTAGTTAAAAGAGGGTTTTCAAGATTCTCCTCTTTCATCATTTTGCTGAAAGTGTAATCTTTTTTCGGAAACAAATAATAAAAAAGATCTTTTTCCGTTTCCGAATCTCTTTCACCATCAATTTCATCTTTTTCTTCAGTTTCTACCACTTTTTCAGTTTCTACCACTTCTTCGGTTTCTACCACTTCTTCAGTTTCTACCACTCCCTCAGCCAAAGGATAAAAAACCGGTAGTCTGCCTGAATAGTATAAAAAGGTAAAAAATACAAAAA